GTCCCTGTAGCTTAAACCAAAGCATGGCACTGAAGACGCCAAGATGGGCACTACCCCAAGGACAAAAGACTTAGTCCTAACCTTACCGTTAACTCTTACTCAACATATACATGCAAGTATCCGCACCCCAGTGCAACACGCCCCAAACCCCTTACCAAGGTACAAGGAGCAGGCATCAGGCACACACCCACTGTAGCCCAAAACGCCACGCCCCGCCACACCCCCACGGGTACTCAGCAGTAATTAACATTAAGCAATAGGCGAAAGCCTGACTTAGTTAGAGTAATCAGGGTTGGTAAATCCTGTGCCAGCCACCGCGGTCATACAAGAAACCCAAGTTAACCGTACACGGCGTAAAGAGTGGACTCAAACTATCACACCCAACTAAGACCAAAATCTTGTCTAAGCCGTCATAAGCCCAAGACACCCTGAAGCCCAATCTAAAAACAACCTTAGTGTCCATGACCTATTTCACCCCACCAAAGCTAGGGCACAAACTGGGATTAGATACCCCACTATGCCTAGCCCTAAATCTCGATGTCTCCCAAACACAAACATCCGCCCGAGAACTACGAGCACAAACGCTTAAAACTCTAAGGACTTGACGGTGCTCTAAACCCACCTAGAGGAGCCTGTTCTATAATCGATAACCCACGATTCACCCGACCACTTCTTGCCAAAACAGCCTATATACCGCCGTCGCCAGCCCACCTCCATGAGAGCACAACAGTGAGCCCAACAGCCCACAACCCGCTAACAAGACAGGTCAAGGTATAGCCTATGAAGTGGAAGAAATGGGCTACATTTTCTAAAATAGAAAACCTCAACGAAAGGGGGATTGAAATCCTCCCCAGAAGGCGGATTTAGCAGTAAAGCAGGACAATCCAGCCTTCTTTAAGCCGGCCCTAGAGCACGTACACACCGCCCGTCACCCTCCTCACAAGCCCCCAAACACACTAACTTAACACAACAAGTAGCTAAAGATGAGGTAAGTCGTAACAAGGTAAGTGTACCGGAAGGTGCACTTAGCACATCAGGGCGTAGCTACAACACAAAGCATTCAGCTTACACCTGAAAGATATCTGCTATCCATCAGATCACCCTGAAAGCCTACCCTAGCCCCATCAACCTCCATCAAGAACCCACTACTCTACCCAACTAAAACATTACCCACAACCTAGTATTGGCGATAGAAAAGTACATCCATGGGCGCTATAGAGATAGTACCGCAAGGGAAAGATGAAATAACAATGAAAACTAAGCACAACATAGCAAAGATAAACCCTTGTACCTTTCGCACCATGATCTAGCAAGAACAACCAGGCAAAACGAACTTAAGCCTGTCACCCCGAAACCCAAGCGAGCTACTTACAAGCAGCTACCATGAGCTAACCCGTCTCTATTGCAAAAGAGTGGGATGACTTGTTAGTAGTGGTGAAAAGCCAACCGAGCTGGGTGATAGCTGGTTGCCTGCAAAACGAATTTAAGTTCTCCCTTAACCTCCATTTTCCCCAGACCTAGCCCAACTTAAACGTAATAGGTTAAGAGCTATTTAAAGGGGGTACAGCCCCTTTAAAAAAGGACACAACCTCCTCTAGCGGATAACCCCACAACACACAACCCCGTAGGCCTCAAAGCAGCCACCCCCAAAGATTGCGTCAAAGCTCCCCCAACTAAAAACCCCTAAAACTAACGCGACTCCCTACACCCACAGCAAGCTAACCTATAATAATAGATGAATCAATGCTAGAACGAGTAACTAGGACACCATGTCCCCCTAAGCGCCAGCCTACACACCATTAACAGTACAACCTCAATAACAGCACCCCTCCTCCAGCCAAACATTGAACATACCCTGTTAATCCAACCCAGGAGCGCACAATGGAGCGATCAAAATCTGCAAAAGGAACTCGGCAAACCCAAGACCCGACTGTTTACCAAAAACATAGCCTCCAGCCAAACAAGTATTGGAGGTGACGCCTGCCCAGTGACATCACGTTCAACGGCCGCGGTATCCTAACCGTGCAAAGGTAGCGCAATCAATTGTCCCATAAATCGAGACCTGTATGAACGGCTAAACGAGGTCTTAACTGTCTCCTGCAGACAATCAGTGAAACTGATCCTTCTGTGCAAAAGCAGAAATAAGCACATAAGACGAGAAGACCCTGTGGAACTTCAAAATCAATAGCCACCCCACCCAACTCACAAACCCACCCGGGCCCACCCCCCAAAACACTGGCTAACATTTTTAGGTTGGGGCGACCTTGGAGAAAAACAAATCCTCCAAAAACAAGGCCAAGTCCCTTAACTTAGAGCAACATCTCAACGTACCAACAGTACCCAGACCCAGTAAATCTGACCAATGAACCAAGCTACCCCAGGGATAACAGCGCAATCTCCCCCAAGAGCCCCTATCGACGAGGAGGTTTACGACCTCGATGTTGGATCAGGACATCCTAGTGGTGCAGCCGCTACTAAGGGTTCGTTTGTTCAACGATTAACAGTCCTACGTGATCTGAGTTCAGACCGGAGCAATCCAGGTCGGTTTCTATCTATGACCAACCTTTCCCAGTACGAAAGGACCGAAAAGGTAGGGCCAATACCACAAGCACGCCCTCTCCCCAAGTGATGCCTTCCACTTAATCACCAAAGGACCGCCCCCAGCACCCCAACGAAAAAGGTTGCTAGTGTAGCAGAACCAGGCAAATGCAAAAGACTTAAGCCCTTTTCCTCAGAGGTTCAAATCCTCTCTCTAGCTCCTACCATGACCTGACCAAACACCCTCTTCACCCACCTCATCATAACACTGACCTATCTAATCCCCATCCTAATTGCCGTAGCATTCCTAACACTAGTTGAACGAAAAGTCCTAAGCTATATACAATCGCGAAAAGGTCCAAACATCATCGGCCCATTTGGACTGCTACAACCTGTAGCTGATGGGGTCAAACTATTCCTCAAAGAACCAATCCGCCCCTCCACCTCCTCCCCCCTTCTCTTCCTCACGACCCCAATACTCGCCCTCCTCCTCGCACTAACAATCTGAGCCCCCCTCCCCCTCCCCTTCCCCCTCGTAGACCTGAACCTGGGCCTTCTCTTCCTTTTAGCAATATCTAGCCTGGCAGTCTACTCAATCCTATGATCAGGATGAGCTTCAAACTCAAAGTACGCCCTAATCGGCGCACTACGAGCAGTGTCACAGACCATCTCTTATGAAGTAACCCTAGCCATCATCCTCCTATCTGTAGTTATACTGAGCGGGAACTACACCCTAACCACCCTCGCCACCTCACAAGAACCCCTGTACCTAATATTTTCTTCCTGACCTTTAGCAATAATATGATACATCTCCACACTAGCTGAGACAAACCGCTCCCCATTTGACCTCACAGAAGGAGAGTCAGAACTTGTCTCAGGCTTTAACGTTGAATACTCTGCAGGACCATTTGCCCTATTCTTTCTAGCCGAATACGCAAACATCATATTAATAAACACATTAACAAGCCTCCTCTTCCTAAACCCAAGCATACTCAACCTACCCCCAGAACTCTTTCCACCCGCCCTAGCCACAAAAGCCCTACTCCTCTCTTCAAGCTTCCTCTGAATTCGAGCCTCCTACCCTCGATTCCGATACGACCAACTCATACACCTCCTCTGAAAAAACTTCCTCCCACTAACCCTATCCCTCCACCTCTGACACACTAGCATACCAATCTCTTACGCGGGCCTACCTCCTTACCTAAGGAAATGTGCCTGAATGTTAAGGGTCACTATGATAAAGTGAACATAGAGGTACACCAACCCTCTCATTTCCTAATAATTAGAAAAGCAGGAATCGAACCTACACAAAAGGAATCAAAATCCTCCATACTTCCTTTATATTATTTCCTAGTAAGGTCAGCTAACAAAGCTATCGGGCCCATACCCCGAAAATGATGGTTCAACTCCTTCCCCTACTAATAACCCCCCTCGCAAAACTAATCTCTGCCTCAAGCATCCTCCTAGGAACAACAATTACAATCACAAGCAACCACTGAATAACTGCTTGAATTGGACTAGAAATCAACACCCTATCAATTATTCCCCTAATCTCAAAATCCCACCACCCACGAGCTATCGAAGCCGCAACCAAATACTTTCTCGTACAAGCAGCCGCCTCAACACTACTACTCTTCTCGGGCACAGCCAACGCATGACATACTGGACAATGAGACATCACCCAGCTCTCTTATCCCCCAGCATCCCTTCTACTAACAACCGCAATTGCCATTAAACTCGGCCTAGCTCCCTTCCACTTCTGATTCCCAGAAGTACTTCAAGGGTCATCCCTTGTCACAGCCCTACTCCTCTCAACAATAATGAAACTCCCACCCACTACAATCCTACTAATCACATCCCACTCACTAAACCCCACACTACTCATCTCTATATCCATTACATCCATCGCCCTAGGCGGCTGAATAGGACTAAACCAGACACAAACCCGAAAGATCTTAGCCTTCTCATCCATCTCCCACATTGGCTGAATAACCATTATCATCATCCACAACCCAGGGCTAACCCTATTAACCTTCTACATCTATATCCTAATAACAACCTCCATCTTCCTCTCCCTAGACGCAACTAACACCTTAAACCTACCAACACTAATAACTTCCTGAACCAAATCCCCAATACTAAATACAACCCTCATACTAGCACTCCTATCACTGGCCGGTCTCCCCCCACTAACAGGCTTCCTGCCCAAATGACTCATCATCCAAGAGCTTATTAAACAAGAGCTAACCACAACCGCCACAACCATCTCCATACTCTCACTCCTAAGCCTGTTCTTCTACCTACGCCTAGCATACTGCTCAACAATCACACTTCCCCCCAACTCATCAAACAAGATAAAGCAATGATCCACTAAGACCCCAGCCAACACCCTAATCCCCACACTCATCTCATTATCCACCTCACTACTACCACTTGCCCCCATAATACTCACTGTCACCTAAGAAACTTAGGATAATATCAAACCAAGGGCCTTCAAAGCCTTAAACAAGAGTTAAACCCTCTTAGTTTCTGCTAAGATCCGTAGAACACTAATCTACATCTCCTGAATGCAACCCAGATGCTTTCATTAAGCTAGGACCTTCCTAGACAGGTGGGCTTCGACCCCACAACACCCCTAGTTAACAGCTAGGTGCCCAAACCAACAGGCCTCTGCCTAAGACTCTGATGTGCTTCAAACACATATCAATGAGCTTGCAACTCAACATGAACTTCACTACAGAGCCGATAAGAAGGGGAATTAAACCCCTGTAAAAAGGACTACAGCCTAACGCCTAAGACACTCAGCCATCTTACCAATTTACCTGTGACCCTGAATCGATGACTATTCTCAACCAATCACAAAGACATTGGCACCCTCTACCTAATCTTTGGTGCATGAGCAGGCATAGTTGGCACCGCCCTAAGCCTACTTATTCGTGCAGAACTCGGCCAGCCAGGGACCCTCCTGGGAGACGATCAGATCTACAATGTAATCGTCACAGCCCATGCATTCGTAATAATTTTCTTCATAGTAATACCAATCATGATCGGGGGGTTCGGAAATTGACTAGTACCCCTCATAATCGGCGCCCCCGACATAGCATTCCCACGCATAAACAACATAAGTTTCTGACTACTCCCCCCCTCCTTCCTCCTACTACTAGCCTCCTCCACAGTAGAAGCAGGCGCCGGCACGGGCTGAACAGTCTATCCCCCCCTAGCTGGAAACCTAGCCCACGCTGGAGCCTCCGTGGACCTAGCCATCTTCTCCCTCCACCTAGCCGGAATTTCCTCCATCCTAGGAGCAATCAACTTTATCACCACAGCCATCAACATAAAACCACCCGCCCTATCACAGTACCAAACCCCACTATTCGTCTGATCCGTCCTAATCACGGCCGTATTGCTCCTACTATCCCTACCAGTCTTAGCCGCCGGAATCACTATGCTCCTCACAGACCGTAACCTAAACACCACATTCTTCGACCCTGCCGGAGGAGGAGACCCAATCCTATACCAACACCTCTTCTGATTCTTCGGACACCCAGAAGTATACATTCTCATCCTACCAGGGTTTGGGATTATCTCCCACGTAGTAGCCTACCATGCAGGTAAAAAAGAACCATTTGGCTACATGGGCATAGTATGAGCAATATTATCAATCGGATTCCTAGGGTTCATTGTATGAGCCCACCACATATTCACAGTAGGAATAGACGTAGACACCCGGGCATACTTCACATCCGCCACCATAATCATCGCCATCCCAACAGGAATCAAAGTCTTCAGCTGACTAGCTACCCTACATGGAGGGACCATTAAATGAGACCCCCCTATACTATGAGCTCTTGGATTCATTTTCCTATTCACCGTTGGAGGCCTCACAGGAATCGTCCTAGCAAACTCTTCACTAGACATCGCCCTACACGACACATACTACGTAGTAGCACACTTCCACTATGTCCTATCAATAGGCGCCGTCTTTGCCATCTTAGCAGGATTCACTCACTGATTCCCCCTATTCACTGGATACACCTTAAACCAAACATGAGCCAAAGCCCACTTTGGAGTTATATTCACAGGCGTAAACCTAACCTTCTTCCCCCAGCACTTCCTAGGACTAGCAGGCATGCCACGACGATACTCCGACTACCCAGACGCCTACACACTATGAAACACCTTATCATCCATTGGCTCCCTAATCTCAATAACAGCTGTAATCATACTAACATTCATCATCTGAGAAGCCTTCGCCTCTAAACGGACAATCTCACAGCTAGAACTAACTCCAACCAATGTCGAGTGAATCCACGGCTGCCCACCCCCATACCACACCTTCGAAGAACCTGCCTTCGTCCAAGTACAAGAGAGGAGGGAATCGAACCCCCATACACTAGTTTCAAGCCAGTTGCATACTAAACCACTTATGCTTCTCTCTTTATGGGGCGTTAGTAAACTAATTACATGGCTTTGTCAAAGCCAAACTACAGGTGAAAACCCTGTACACCCCTACATGGCTAACCCTTCCCAACTAGGATTCCAAGACGCCTCATCACCAATCATAGAAGAACTGATCGAATTCCACGACCATGCCTTAATAGTAGCCCTAATAATCTGCAGCCTCGTACTCTACCTACTAGCACTTATATTAGTAGAAAAACTATCCTCCAACACCGTTGACGCTCAAGAAGTTGAACTAATTTGAACAATCTTACCAGCCATCGTCCTCATCCTACTAGCCCTGCCATCCCTACAAATCTTATATATAATGGATGAACTTGACGAGCCAGACCTAACCCTAAAGGCTATCGGACACCAATGATACTGATCCTACGAGTACACAGACTTTAAAGACCTCTCATTCGACTCCTACATAACCCCCATAGCAGACCTCCTGCCTGGCCACTTCCGACTCCTAGAAGTTGACCACCGCCTTATCGTTCCAATAGAATCCCCAATCCGTGTCATTATTACCGCCGATGATGTACTCCACTCATGAACCGTGCCCACACTAGGAGTAAAAACCGATGCCGTCCCAGGACGACTCAACCAAACATCGTTCATCACCACCCGCCCAGGAATCTTCTACGGCCAATGCTCAGAAATCTGTGGAGCCAACCACAGCTTCATACCAATCGTAGTAGAATCCGCCCCCCTTACCTACTTCGAAGCCTGATCCTCACTACTAACATCTTAATCATCATTAAGAAGCTATGCATTAGCACTAGCCTTTTAAGCTAGACAAAGAGGGACCCGCCCCCTCCTTAATGATATGCCCCAACTCAACCCCAATCCTTGACTCTTCGTCATAATCTCTACATGGCTCACATTCTCTCTAATCCTCCAACCAAAGACACTATCTTTTATCTCAACAAATCCCCCCATCAATAAAACACCCACAACCACTAAAAACCTCCCCTGAACCTGACCATGATCTTAACCTTCTTCGACCAATTCTCCAGCCCATACCTCCTCGGAATCCCACTAATCTTCCTCTCAATACTACTACCCACCCTCCTCTTCCCCGCACCCAACAACCGATGAATCACCAACCGCCTATCCACCCTACAACTATGAGCCCTCAACATAATCACCAAACAACTTATAACCCCATTAAATAAATCAGGCCACAAATGAGCTATCATCCTCACATCACTAATAATATTACTACTAACAATTAACCTCTTAGGCTTACTACCCTACACATTCACTCCAACCACCCAGCTATCAATAAATATAGCCCTCGCCTTCCCACTATGACTCGCCACCCTACTCACAGGCCTACGAAATCAACCCACAACCTCCCTAGGACACCTCCTGCCCGAAGGCACACCCACCCCACTAATCCCAGCCCTGATCATAATCGAAACTATCAGCCTCCTAATTCGCCCACTAGCCCTAGGAGTCCGTCTCACAGCCAACCTCACCGCAGGACACCTACTTATCCAGCTAATCTCAACAGCTACCATCACACTCCTCCCCACCCTACCCACAGTATCTATCCTTACTACCACAGTTCTCCTCCTACTAACAATTCTAGAAGTAGCAGTAGCCATAATCCAGGCCTACGTGTTCGTCCTCCTACTAAGCCTCTACCTACAAGAAAACATCTAATGGCCCACCAAGCACACTCCTACCACATAGTAGACCCTAGCCCATGACCCATCTTTGGAGCAACCGCCGCCCTACTCACTACATCAGGACTAATCATGTGATTCCACTACAGCTCCTCACACCTCCTAACCCTTGGACTAACATCAACCCTCCTAGTCATAATCCAATGATGACGAGATATTGTGCGAGAGGGGACATTTCAAGGCCACCACACACCAACAGTCCAAAAGGGCCTTCGATATGGAATAATCCTCTTCATCACATCAGAAGTGTTCTTCTTCCTTGGCTTCTTCTGGGCCTTCTTCCACTCCAGCCTGGCACCTACCCCAGAGCTAGGCAACCAATGACCCCCAGCTGGAGTCACACCCCTAAACCCCTTAGAAGTGCCCCTACTAAATACAGCAATCCTTTTAGCCTCCGGGGTCTCTGTAACCTGAGCACACCACAGCATCACCGAAGGAGGACAAAAACAAGCCATCCAAGCACTAACCCTCACCATCCTGCTAGGCCTATACTTCACCATCTTACAAGCGACAGAATACCACGAAGCATCTTTCTCAATCGCCGACAGCGTTTACGGCTCAACCTTCTTCGTAGCCACAGGATTCCATGGACTCCACGTCATAATCGGATCCTCCTTCCTACTAATCTGCCTCCTACGACTAATCAAATTCCACTTCACACCAAACCACCACTTCGGATTCGAAGCAGCAGCCTGATACTGACACTTCGTAGATGTCATCTGACTATTCCTCTATCTAACCATCTATTGATGAGGATCTTGCTCTTCTAGTATATCTATTACAATAGACTTCCAATCTCTAAAATCTGGTACAACCCCAGAGAAGAGCAATAAACATAATTACATTCATACTCACCTCATCCATCATCCTCAGCATAATCCTAACCATAATAAACTTCTGACTTACCCAAATAAACCCAGACTCAGAAAAACTATCACCCTATGAATGTGGATTTGACCCACTAGGTTCCGCTCGACTCCCATTCTCCATCCGATTCTTCCTCAGTAGCTATCCTATTCCTCTTATTCGACCTAGAAATCGCCCTCCTACTACCCCTGCCATGAGCCACCCAACTAAAACACCCATCCTTCACCCTAATCTGAGCATCCATTATCATCCTCCTACTAACTCTAGGACTAATCTACGAATGAGCCCAAGGAGGGCTAGAATGAGCAGAATAAGAGAGTTAGTCTAAAAATAAGACAGTTGATTTCGACTCAACAAACCATAGTCCACCCTATGACTTTCTTCATGTCATTCCTCCGCCTTAGCTTCTACTCAGCATTCACCCTAAGTAGCTTAGGGTTAGCCTTCCACCGAGTACACCTCATCTCCGCCCTACTATGCCTAGAAAGCATAATGCTATCAATATACATCGCCCTGTCAACATGACCCATCGAAAACCAAACACCCTCCTCCTCCCTTATACCAATCCTTATACTAACATTCTCTGCTTGTGAGGCGGGTACAGGATTGGCAATACTAGTGGCCTCCACACGAACCCACGGCTCTGACCACCTACAAAACCTAAACCTCCTACAATGCTAAAAGTTATTCTACCAACCTTAATATTACTCCCAGTAACCCTTCTCTCCCCCCTAAAATTCATATGAACAAACATCACAATATACAGCCTACTAATTGCTACCCTAAGTCTACAATGATTAACACCCTCATACCACCCGTACAAAAACCTCACCCAATTAACAGGCATCGACCACACATCCTCCCCACTACTAGCCCTAACCTGCTGACTCACACCCCTCATGATCATAGCAAGCCAAAACCACATACAACATGAACCACCAACACGAAAACGAATCTTCACAATAACCTTAATCACAGTACAACCCCTTATTATCTTAGCTTTCTCAACCACAGACCTCATGATATTCTACATCTCCTTTGAAGCAACCTTAATCCCCACACTAATCTTAATTACACGATGAGGAAGCCAACCAGAACGTCTAAGTGCAGGAATCTACCTCCTCTTCTACACCCTCATCAGCTCCCTCCCCCTTCTAATTGCAATCCTCTACTTACACTCACAGACAGGCACCCTCCACTTCCCCACCCTAAAACTCCACCCCCACACCCAGCTCACTCCAACCAAGCACTGATCCCCCCTCCTCCTAAACATTGCCCTTCTCACAGCCTTCATAGTAAAAGCACCCCTCTACGGACTCCACCTGTGGCTGCCCAAAGCTCATGTAGAGGCCCCAATCGCAGGATCTATACTACTTGCCGCTCTACTCCTCAAACTTGGAGGATATGGCATTATACGCATCACCTGCCTAACAAGCCCCCCCACAAACAACCTTCTCCACTACCCATTTATTACCCTTGCCCTATGGGGAGCCTTAATAACCAGCTCAATTTGTCTACGCCAAATTGACCTAAAATCACTCATTGCCTACTCCTCCGTAAGCCACATGGGCCTAGTCATCGCCGCATGCATAATCCAAACCCACTGATCCTTTTCAGGGGCTATAATCCTTATAATCTCCCATGGCCTAACCTCCTCAATATTATTCTGTCTTGCCAACACAAACTACGAACGCACACACAGCCGCATCCTCCTACTAACTCGAGGACTACAACCCCTCCTCCCCCTAATGGCCACCTGATGACTACTGGCCAATCTAACAAACATAGCCCTACCCCCCACCACAAACTTAATAGCCGAACTAAGTATCATAATCGCACTATTCAACTGATCCTCCCCAACAATCGTCCTAACCGGAACCGCCACCCTACTAACCGCCTCATATACCTTATTCATACTCACAACAACCCAACGAGGAGCCCTACCCCCCCACATCATGACACTTCAAAACTCCACTACACGAGAACACCTATTAATAGCCCTACACCTCCTCCCCACGCTCCTCCTGATCCTAAAACCAGAACTCATCTCAGGGCCCCTCTCATGCAAGTATAGTTTAAACCAAACATTAGACCGTGACCCTAAAAATAGAAGTTAAACCCTTCTTACCTGCCGAGGGGAGGTTCAACCAACAAGAACTGCTAATTCCTGTATCTGAGTCTAAAACCTCAGCCCCCTTACTTTTAAAGGATAATAGTAATCCACTGGTCTTAGGAACCACTCATCTTGGTGCAACTCCAAGTAAAAGTAGTGGAAATAGCCCTACTATTAAACACCCTTATACTACTCACACTGACAACCATTCTAACACCAACCCTCCTCCCCATCCTTCTAAAAACCTTCAAAAACTCCCCCAAAACCATTACCCTGACCGTCAAAACCGCCTTTCTAATCAGCTTAGCACCGATAATACTCTTCACATACTCCGGACTAGAAAGCATCACCTCACACTGAGAATGAAAATTTATCATAAACTTCAAAATCCCATTCAGCCTTAAAATAGACCAATACTCCCTCCTATTCTTCCCCATCGCACTCTTCGTGACATGATCAATCCTACAATTCTCAACATATTACATAGCATCCGACCCCTATATCACAAAATTCTTCTCCTACCTAACAACATTCCTAATCGCAATACTTACACTAACCATCGCCAACAACATCTTTCTGCTTTTTATTGGTTGAGAAGGAGTTGGCATCATATCCTTCCTCCTCATTAGCTGATGGCACGGACGAGCAGAAGCCAACACAGCAGCTCTACAAGCTGTGCTCTACAACCGAATCGGGGACATTGGACTCATCCTAAGCATAGCATGACTTGCCTCCACCCTAAATTCTTGAGAAATACAGCACATATTCACCACAAAACCACCAACACTCCCCCTACTAGGCCTTATCCTAGCTGCTACAGGAAAGTCAGCCCAATTCGGCCTCCACCCATGACTACCCGCTGCCATAGAAGGCCCCACTCCAGTCTCCGCCCTACTACACTCAAGCACAATAGTAGTAGCCGGAATCTTCCTACTAGTCCGAACCCACCCCCTACTCACCGACAACAAAACCGCCCTCACACTATGCCTATGCCTAGGTGCCATATCCTCACTGTTTGCCGCCACCTGTGCTCTCACACAAAATGACATCAAAAAAATCATTGCCTTCTCCACATCCAGTCAACTAGGACTAATAATAGTCACCATCGGACTAAACCTCCCACAACTAGCCTTCTTACACATCTCAACCCACGCCTTCTTCAAAGCCATACTATTCCTATGCTCCGGATCAATCATTCACAGCCTAAGCGGAGAACAAGACATCCGAAAAATAGGGGGCCTACAAAAAATACTCCCAACAACCACCTCCTGTCTAACAATCGGAAACCTTGCACTAATAGGAACTCCTTTCCTAGCAGGATTCTTTTCAAAAGACCCTATCATCGAAAGCCTAAACACTTCCCACCTAAATGCCTGAGCACTGGCCCTAACATTACTTGCCACAACTTTTACCGCCACATACAGCCTACGAATAACCCTTCTAGTACAAACAAAATCCACCCGAACACCAACAATCACCCCAATAAACGAAAACAACCCACAAATCACCAACCCAATTACTCGCCTAGCCCTAGGGAGCATCACAGTTGGCCTACTAATCACATCATATATACCCCCAACACAAACCTCACCCATAACAATGCCCCTCTTAACAAAAACAGCAGCCATCCTAGTAACAACCCTGGGCATCATCCTTGCCCTAGAGCTTGCAGCCACTACCCACACCCTAACCCAACCCAAACAAGACCCTTACTCAAACTTCTCCATAACGCTAGGCTACTTCAACCCCCTAACCCACCGACCAAGCTCCACAACCCTACTGAACTCAGGACAAAAAATTGCCAACCACCTAATTGACCTATTCTGATATAAAAAAATAGGGCCTGAGGGACTTGCTGACCTACAAACCACAGCAGCCAAGACCTCAACCACACTTCACAAAGGACTAATCAAAGCCTACCTAGGGTCATCCGCACTATCTATCTTAATCACTTTACTACTACTATAACCCAAAACTTAATGGCCCCCAACCTACGAAAACACCACCCCCTACTAAAAATAGTAAACAGCTCCCTGATCGACCTACCAACCCCGCCCAATATTTCAGCCTGATGAAACTTCGGATCCCTCCTGGGAATCTGCCTAACAACTCAAATCCTAACTGGCTTACTCCTAGCCGCCCACTACACCGCAGACACTTCCCTAGCCTTCTCATCCGTAGCTAACACATGCCGAAATGTACAGTATGGTTGACTAATCCGGAACCTCCATGCAAACGGAGCCTCATTCTTCTTCATCTGCATCTACCTCCATATCGCTCGGGGCTTCTATTATGGCTCGTACTTATACAAAGAAACCTGAAACACAGGAATCATCCTTCTACTCACCCTTATAGCCACAGCCTTCGTCGGCTACGTCCTACCCTGAGGCCAAATATCCTTCTGAGGCGCCACAGTAATCACAAACCTATTCTCCGCCATCCCCTACATCGGCCAAACCCTAGTAGAGTGGGCCTGAGGTGGATTCTCCGTAGACAACCCCACCCTAACTCGATTCTTCACCCTACACTTCCTCCTCCCATTCATAATCACCAGCCTAGTCCTCATTCACCTAACCTTCCTACACGAATCGGGCTCAAACAACCCCCTAGGCATCTCCTCAAACTGCGATAAAATCCCATTCCACCCCTACTTCTCACTAAAAGACCTCCTAGGGTTTACAATCATACTATTCCTACTCACCACCCTTGCCCTATTCACCCCCAACCTACTAGGAGACCCTGAAAACTTCACCCCAGCAAACCCCCTAGTAACCCCCCCGCACATTAAACCAGAATGATACTTCCTCTTCGCATATGCAATCTTACGCTCAATCCCCAACAAATTAGGGGGTGTCTTAGCACTAGCCGCCTCCGTACTAATCCTATTCTTAAGCCCCCTACTACACAAATCCAAACAACGGACCATAACCTTCCGTCCCATATCCCAACTCCTATTCTGAACACTGGCTGCCAACCTATTCATCTTAACATGAATTGGAAGCCAACCAGTAGAACATCCCTTCATCATCATTGGGCAACTAGCCTCACTAACCTACTTCACCATCATCCTAATCCTACTCCCCACCATCTCCTTCCTAGAAAACAAAATCCTCAAGTAAACTCTAATAGTTTACAAAAAACATTGGTCTTGTAAACCAAAAGACGAAGACTGCCCCTTCTTAGAGTTCCCACCAAAAAAGAGGACCAAACCCCCACCAACCCCCAAACAACACCCCCCACCAACCTCCCCATAGCCAAAGAAATTAAAGCCACTGTGAGGGAGGAAGGAGGGAGGGAGGAAGGAGGGAGGAAGGAGGGAGGGAGGAAGGAGGGAGGGAGAAAACAAACTCCCAATAGCAGTACCAATAAAGCTAACCTTTAAAAGCACACCACAACAACCCTAAACCCCTACTCAGTCAACCATTAAACACCACGGCCTAAAACCTCTACCCCCCCCAACACCTAAGGGTACCCCCCCTACCCCCCCACAGCTGTGGGTTCGCTTACTTAGCCTATCTAGACTATGTATATCGGGCATTCAACAATGGTGCTCCAGACATTATATTAATTTACTATAGATTAGTTAGTTTATGCTTTAATGACATATCCTATACTATCGGATTAGCCTTGGTACCGTTCGGTCCTATCCCATGGAATAGGTCTTTATGGTAGTAGCAGCTGTACTCCATGATTTAGGTTAAGTTTTGGGCTCTTTAACTTTACTGATCTAGTATACGGCAGTGCTCTATTGCAGGAACTTAATGCCCTCGCTCATGCCTTGGGACTCTTTAACTGGATTGCTCTAGTATACGGAAGTGCTCTAGTACAAGGGCTTATCGGCCGCCGCCCATACCTGGACGAATATTTTCTTGTCTCGTAGAACTAGCTTCAGGAGCTTATCGAGCTCTTAGTCTGTCTATTCGCGAGAAATCAGCAACCGGGTGTAAGTAAGGTCCGTCGTTCCTAGCGTCAAGTCCATTCTTTCCCCCTACACCCTTACACATCTTGCACTTTTGCGCCTCTGGTTCCTCGGTCAGGCACATATATCGGTTCACTCACCTCACGTTCCCCTTCACAGAGTCATCTGGTTCGCTATTTGGGTACTCCCTACCTCGTAATCGCGACATCTTAATGTTCTGGGGCCTCTGGTATTTTTTTTTGGGGCGTCTTCACTCTACATCTCCAGTGCAACGGGTATCCAATTGGTTGACATGGATATACAATCCATAGCGAGCCCTTTTTTGGCCTTCACGGATAAATTAATGATACGGTTTCAGGTGTGGGTTCGTCTCATTTTCGCACTGATGCACTTGCTCCCCCATTCGGTTATGCCCGCTTCACAGCTCTTTACTGTAATGCTCTTTGATTAACGGTTGTTGGACACTGTCTCTCATCTCTGGCATTCGGTTTGAATCTCAGGGGTTATTTAATGCGACGGTTGATGTATATTTCAGTTTCATCTTTACCCTGATGCACTTTGCTTTGCATCTGGTTATGGGATCCCCGCAATCTCTCTACTATGAGACTACTTGATCAATGGTCGCAAGACATAATTCTTCACTTTTCTTCTCTTTTTAACACCTTTACTTAAGTTCCAATTGTTTTTAAACAAACCTGGAAAATTCCAATAAACCAACCCTCACCACAACAAACACTTACAAACACTCGTAGATGAACGAACTTACCGCCCAATCTACGAATCATTATACTAAGTGTTATTTTGTTTAAACACACAAACTCTTTCCCTTTTTAACCATTCATTATTTTAACATCCATGCTTTATTTATGTTCAACCATCTTTCTCAAAATATCCAATCATTCTTTAAAATTTTTACTATTTATTTACTTAAATTTATCGTCCTGTTTAAACACACCTATTGCTCTTTTCCCTGAACACTCGCCCCCCCCCCCCCCACACCTTTTAACACACACATCCTCCCACCTCAACACAAGCAAAATAAGGCCAACTAATAAAACATCCTCACCACCACACAACCAACCCCACCGACCACAGAAAACATCAACCCCAACCAAAAGATAAAATCACCCTCCACCCCCTCAGAGAAAGAGGACTAAACCTCCATCACCAACTCCCAAAGCTGGCATTTTACACTAAACTATTCTCTGACCCTAAACTGCCCGAATAACCCCCCGAGACAAACCTCGTACAAGCTCCAGCACAACAAACAGGGTCAACAGCAGCCCCCACCCAGCCACTAAAAACACCCCCGCTCCATGAGAATAAAACAAAGCCACCCCACTAAAATCCAACCGAACAAAGAGCGCCCCAACACTGTCCACAGTCCCCACCTTAAGACCTCCCCCCCCTCACCCCCATACAACAAGCCCCACGCTAACAGCAAGCACGAGTCCTAAAGCATACCCTACAACACGCCACCCCCCCCAGACCTCAGGAAATGGATCAGCTGCCAACGAAACAGAATATACAAAAACCACCAACATCCCCCCCAAATACACCATAAAAAGCACTAAGGACACAAAGGAGGCTCCCAAACTCACCAACCACCCACAACCTACAACAGACCCAAAAACCAACCCAACCACCCCATAGTGAGGAGAAGGATTTGACGCCACCAACAACGACGCCAAAACAAAACCAATCCCCAAAAACACCATAAAATAAATCATACAGTTCTTACTTGGACTTAACCAAGACCTATGACCTGAAAAGCCATCGTTGTTACCTCAACTATAAAAACCCCAACACCTAAGGGTACCCCCCCTACCCCCCCACAGCTGTGGGTTCGCTTACCTAGCCTATCTAGACTATGTATATCGGGCATTCAACAATGGTGCTCCAGACATTATATTAATTTATCGTAGGTTAGATAATTCATGCTTTAATGACATATCCTATACTATCGGATTAGCCTTGGTACCGTTCGGTCCTATCCCATGGAATAGGTCTTTATGGTAGTAGCAGCTGTACTCCATGATTTAGGTTAAGTTTTGGGCTCTTTAACTTTACTGATCTAGTATACGGCAGTGCTCTATTGCAGGAACTTAATGCCCTCGCTCATGCCTTGGGACTCTTTAACTGGATTGCTCTAGTATACGGAAGTGCTCTAGTACAAGGGCTTATCGGCCGCCGCCCATACCTGGACGAATATTTTCTTGTCTCGTAGAACTAGCTTCAGGAGCTTATCGAGCTCTTAGTCTGTCTATTCGCGAGAAATCAGCAACCGGGTGTAAGTAAGGTCCGTCGTTCCTAGCGTCAAGTCCATTCTTTCCCCCTACACCCTTACACATCTTGCACTTTTGCGCCTCTGGTTCCTCGGTCAGGCACATATATCGGTTCACTCACCTCACGTTCCCCTTCACAGAGTCATCTGGTTCGCTATTTGGGTACTCCCTACCTCGTAATCGCGACATCTTAATGTTCTGGGGCCTCTGGTATTTTTTTTTGGGGCGTCTTCACTCTACATCTCCAGTGCAACGGGTATCCAATTGGTTGACATGGATATACAATCCATAGCGAGCCCTTTTTTGGCCTTCACGGATAAATTAATGATACGGTTTCAGGTGTGGGTTCGTCTCATTTTCGCACTGATGCACTTGCTCCCCCATTCGGTTATGCCCGCTTCACAGCTCTTTACTGTAATGCTCTTTGATTAACGGTTGTTGGACACTGTCTCTCATCTCTGGCATTCGGTTTGAATCTCAGGGGTTATTTAATGCGACGGTTGATGTATATTTCAGTTTCATCTTTACCCTGATGCACTTTGCTTTGCATCTGGTTATGGGATCCCCGCAATCTCTCTACTATGAGACTACTTGATCAATGGTCGCAAGACATAATTCTTCACTTTTCTTCTCTTTTTAACACCTTTACTTAAGTTCCAATTGTTTTTAAACAAACCTGGAAAATTCCAATAAACCAACCCTCACCACAACAAACACTTACAAACACTCGTAGATGAACGAACTTACCGCCCAATCTACGAATCATTATACTAAGTGTTATTTTGTTTAAACACACAAACTCTTTCCCTTTTTAACCATTCATTATTTTAACATCCATGCTTTATTTATGTTCAACCATCTTTCTCAAAATATCCAATCATTCTTTAAAATTTTTACTATTTATTTACTTAAATTTATCGTCCTGTTTAAACACACCTATTGCTCTTTTCCCTATACCTGCCCCACCAACTAACAAGCAATAAACAAACAACAAATCTA